ATAGTTGAAATTCCATTATAGATTCAGTACGAATATACAGACCAGGCCGTGCTAAAGATGTAAAACCCTTTTATTTATCTTTAGAAGAGATGAAATCATTTCAATAGATTGAAACCTTATTTTTAGGTAAATCAAATCCGAAATGTTTCTGTAGAATGTCCAATATCCGTTTCACATCTTCCATGCAAAAATGTTCAATTTTTAGAAGATCTTCTTGACTGTTATTCAAAAGGTCCAATAATGTATGTATATTGGACTTTTTAAGACAGTTATAGGTCTTGGAAGGCAATTCTGATTGATCAATAAAAATACATTTCAACGCCATTTTTTTTTTGTTTTTCCTTATATTAGCGATAGCGAATTCATCATGAAAGGTAAAAAGAGCTAAAGGGACCCCGTTTGCACTGTCCTCTAAATGGATTTCCCGCTCTTCCGCATGTAGAAAGGGAATAAATAAATCAATCAAATTGCGGGAAGCTTCATAAAGTGCTTCCTTAGGAGTTAAACTTCCATTTGTCCATATTTCTAGAAAGAGTATCTCTTGTTTTTCATTCCCATTTCCGTAAGAATGAACACTATGATTTGCATTTCGAACAGGCATGAATACTGCATCTATCGAATAACTTCCATCTTCGTCGTTATTGGGGGTTTTCATACTATATCCGCGATCTCTCTCGATTTGTAATTTAATACACAAATCAACCCGTTCCGTCAGGTTAGCTATATGCTGCGTAGCATCAACTATTTCGACAGAAGGTGGTAAAATGATATCTTGAGCAGTTACATATCTAGGACCCCTGACGCAAATAGATGCGTCGAGAGTTCCATACAGATTACTTCTCAATACAATTTCTTTCAAATTCATTACAATTTCATGTACTGATTCTTCAATACCGACTATCGTTGAAAATTCATGAGGCACCTTCTCAGATTTTACACGTGTAATACATGTTCCTTCTATTTCTCCAAGTAAAGCTCTTCGCATCGCGATACCTATCATATCTGCTTGACCTTTCATAAGCGGGGACAGAATGAAACGGCTATAATAAAGGCGCTTACTGTCTATTCTTGATTCAACGCACTTCCACCGCGGTGCGCCGGTGGCTACTGCTATTTCCTCTCGAACCATGCTAATATTATTGATCTGATTTTTGAATCATTATTTATTTCTCTTGAAATCTGTTTAATTCTGATTTCTACACACGCCTTTTTTTAGGGGGCCTACATCCATTATGTGGCATTGGGGTTACATCACGTACGAAACTTAAAAGTAGACCACTTCTGCGAATGGCCCGCAATGCTGCATCTCTTCCGAGACCAGGACCTTTTATCATGACTTCTGCTCGTTGCATACCCTGATCTACTACTGTACGAATAGCATTTCCCGCAGCGGTTTGGGCTGCAAAAGGTGTCCCTCTTCTGGTACCCTTGAATCCACAAGTACCGGCGGAGGACCAAGAAACGACTCGACCTCGTACATCTGTAACAGTCACAATGGTATTGTTAAAACTCGCTTGAACATGAATAACCCCTTTTGGTATTCTACGTCCAGCCTTACGTGAACCAATACGCCCACTTCTACGTGAACCAATCCTTGGTATAGGTTTTGTCATATATATATTTTTTCATCTTATCTTATTAAGTATGAGTCAGAAATATACGGATATATCCATTTCATATTAAAGCGAATACTTTATTTGTATTTGTACATCGGATTCCTTGAAGAGTCCCTTTTAGAAAGATTATCCTTGTCTCTGTTTATGTCTCGGGTTGGAACAAATTACTAAAATTCGTCCACGTCTACGAATCAAACGACATTTTTCACAAATTTTACGAACGGAGGTTCTTATTTTCATATTTTTTTTTCCTTACCTTAATTCCGAATCTATTCTTTGGAAGAAAATAAGTCTCTTGAAATTTGGAACTCGAATCGGATCCCCACGCCCACGAAAGAAATGTTTAAAAGGGTGCCTAATCGTTCGAATCTTTGTTGCGAAGTCTATAAATTATACGTCCTCTGGTTGAATCATAACGACTTACTTCGATTTTGACTCTATCCCCTGGCAGTATCCGTATAAAACTGCGCCGGATTCTCCCTGAAACATAACCTAGGATTAAATCCTCATTATCTAAACGAACCCGGAACATACCATTGGGAAGTGATTCAGTAATTAAACCTTCATGAATCAATTTTTGTTCTTTCATTCCAGGCAACCTCCTTGAAGTATCAACTAATGGAGGAGGGGTAATATTAGACAACTAGCCCTTCTTCCCCTTTTCAGAAATCGGAAGTTGCGGATCCAATTCAGACACCTGAGCAGAGGGATTACCATATATAACACAAAATTTCTCCTCCAATGCCTTCTAGTCGAGCTTCACGATCTGTCATTACCCCTCGAGACGTAGAAAGAATGACAATTCCCATTCCGCCTAAAATTCTAGGTATTTTTTGATAGTTGGAATAGATTCGTAAACCCGGCCGGCTGATACGCTTTAAATTTAAAATAGTTCTAGATGTTCCTTTCCTATTCCTTCTATGTCGTAGGGTTGAAACCAAGAAATTTTTCTGATTTTCTCGATGTTTCCTAACGTTTTCAATAAAGCCCTCTCGTAAAAGTATTCTAACTATGTTTTCGGTCATATTTGTAGATGCTATTCGAACCGTTCCTTTTTTATCCATATGAGCATTTCTTATCGAAGTTATTATATCAGCAATAGTGTCCCTACCCATGACAAACTAGAATTCTTATTGCCTCTTATTTAAAATATAATCAACATGTTTTCTTTTTTTTTTTATTCCCTTTTGATTATTTTTTAAAGAATTTTTAAAGAATGAATAAAGAAAGAATAAATAAGGGGAAAAGTGAAGGGGTACGCGTGAGAAGGGGATATGCATGAGACATCATTTCCATAATTGATCCATTTTAGATATCCTACTTGATTATATATCATGATCTCATCGACTAGTATTTATAATACCTCAGGAGCTAATGAAACTATCTTAGTAAAATTCAATTGTCTCAATTCCCGAGCGATCGCTCCAAAAACTCGGGTTCCTTTTGGATTTCCTTCTTGATCAATGACAACTGCTGCGTTGTCATCATATCGTATTATCATACCGTTGTCACGTTTAAGTTCTTTACATGTACGTACAATCACAGCCCGAATTACTTCGGATCTTTCTAGAGGCATATTTGGCACCGCTTCTTTGATTACAGCAACAATAATATCACCAATATTAGCATATCGCCGATTACTAGCTCCTAAGATTCGAATACACATCAATTCTCGAGCTCCGCTGTTGTCCGCTACATTCAAATAGGTTTGAGTTTGAATCATATAATTTGTTTTATCTGTTATTTTGATGCAAAGGGCGCAGGAAAAAAGAAAGAAATATTTTTTGTCCAGAAATAGAAATTTGAAAAAAAAAAGAAAGTAATTCTCGTTTTTCTTCACTATTTTTTTTGTTTCAACAGCCTTATCCTGCAATAACGAATTGAGTTTGTATAGGCATTTTTGACGCAGCTATTGAAATCGCGGCTCTAGCTACAGTTTCTGATATTCCCCCGATCTCATAAAGTATTCGGCCCGGTTTAACGACGGATACCCAATATTCAGGGGATCCTTTACCCGAACCCATACGGGTTTCTGCGGGTCTTACTGTAACGGGCTTATCGGGAAATATACGTACCCATATTTTTCCCCCGCGACGCGCATACCGTGCCATAGCCCGTCGGCCTGCTTCTATTTGTCTAGATGTAATCCAAGCGGATTCAAGTGCTTGAAGAGCGTATCTACCGAAACAAATACGATTGCCTCGATAAGATATTCCCTTCATCCTTCCTCTATGTTGTTTACGGAATCTGGTTCTTTTTGGGTTATAGTTGACGGGTATTTTTCCAACCCCATCTCTACTGCAGAACTGGACATGAGAGTTTCTTCTCATCCAGCTCCTCGCGAGCAAAATGCTCGATTGTATTTCTTCTATTTAATCAATAAGACGCTAAATCCTGCTATTTATTGATTTACTTAAAATCTTGCATTTTTTTATTTGTTATACATCTGAAAATAGAGAGTCTGTATGTACATACAGATAGACATAGACTTTTATAAGACGTCTGGTTCGATTTATAGAATAATCTCTTTCATTTTTATACCGAATCCTTGTTTTGTTTGTTTTAACCTTTTATCGAATTGGCTCGGCCGAACAAAAAATCGGGCAATCCAATAAGCTATTCTTCGCGGGCGAATATTAACTCTTTTTTACGCCTCATTCGTAAGGTAAATCCACGACCTCGCAGAAAAATGAATTGGCTCCCGGTTGGTTTCGCCATCCCACCCAATGAATCATTAGGATTCTATTTACAAATAAATCCTCTGCAGTCACAGGTTCCGTCGTTCCCACTGCTTCTCTATTAATGGCTAGGCCTGAATTATGCAGTGGAGCTTTCAATGTTAATGAAATTCATTTCCGAGTCAATCTTCCCAGTCTCTATTGACTTTAGGCTCTCTATTTATTTGAGTTCTCCTATCCTATGAACTGGATGATTGATCGAATTTTTATCCATATAAATGGAATTTAATGCTTTCTTACACTGCTTTTTCTTTTTTTATGAGATGATTCGTAGGCCATACATATTGGAATCCTATATCATTGATATTTTACTGATATCTTTCTCTCACCTTTCCATTTATCGGCATTCTTCTATTCTATTGTGATTCACAATACATAATTAGATTGCGTTTTCTTTTTTTATTTGATAGAAATCCATTTTATTTGATAGAAATCAATAATGTAGTTGCTACAACTATATGAAGTGTCAATCATATAGTGACTGCATATAGTGACTGATTTCTCGGATCTCGATAATACGAAGCAATGAGCTGGTTATTAGTTCTCTAGTTGTTATTAGTTAGGGACCCCGCCGGTATGTTTATTGTTTTTTTAATCCCAACCCTAAAGAAAAACCAACGAGTCGCACACTAAGCATAGCAATTCT